TTATCTAATAAATCATTTAATGAAAGTAGATTATCTTACCATTAATTTTACAACTTCCATGATCTCTTCCCGAACCAAACATGAATCTTTCGATTCATTTGGCTCTCACGCTCAATTTTTTATTTTATGGTTCATATCTTTTTTTTTAATGTAATGAGCCTATCCTCTCTAGTTCTGTTTGTATGCAAACATATCAAAACCGATACAAGACCAGAATATTATAAGGACTCTTCCGACCAGACAAAAATCTCTAATTGTCAGCAAAGTTGTTTCTTTATTTGTTCTTTATTGAAATTTCAATGAAATTTTTATTCAAATCCAAAAATTCCTCTTTTTTATACTTATACATAGGTCATCGATTCGGCATTGGATATTGGATAATAAAACGCAGGGCGCCCTTTTTATTTATTCTAGTAAACGGTTCAAATAATTTTATTGATATGAGTGTTATATATCAGAAAAATTACCAACTATTCTTTTTTAAACCATTTCGGTATTAACGTAATGGTAGAAAGAGTACCATGTTGTGCCCGGACTTCAAACAGTTTAGCTTTAACCATGTTAATGGTCTCACTTTATTGGTTGATAGAGAATCAAAGTTGACTTACCAATAAAGAACGAAATGCTATGGTTCTTACATATGATTTATTAATTTATTCAGAAGGAATTCGTCGAGATTGTACACTTTTTCCCTATTTATTTATCTTATTCTATAAAAAATAAAAATATGTATATAAATAACACAAATAAATAAAGTGCAGCCGGTTGGGTCCAACTTATTCTTGAAATATACAACTCGCACACACTCCCTTTCCAAAAAAAATCAATACACCAAGCACTACACTTAGATTTATTAGATTTGTTGCTAAAATATCGGTATTAAACCCGAAACTCCCGGCGGATGGCCAGTGGCCTAAGGAAACGAAGGAATCGGTTACATTTTTCATATGTTCTCCTCTTATAGATAGGACTAATAAAGAACAGAGTTCTTTTTGTATCACTTGACTTGCCCTTTTTTGATTGATTTCTTTTTCTTAATTTTTTTCTTTGTTTTAAGTTTCCGATAAGATACTTATTAAGTTGGGTCCTAGGTCTCGTAGAAATTGCAAAATATTTCCCTTGTTCAAACACTTCCTAAAAGGAAAGTAAAAATTCCATCGTACTAACCGAAGGACGGGAAGGAAGAAAGCGAGCAAATCCACTAATTCGTCATCCTCAAATCAGTCCTTCCCGGGGTATTGTTCCAACAAATACATAATTGTAGGAATAAAGTAGTGATATAATTCACAGAAGCAAACGGCAACGAATTAATAAAATAAGAAAAAGTGCGTAATGCACTTTTTTACATTTTCATTCTAGGATTAAATTAAACAAAAGGATTTGCAAATAAAAGCGCTAATGCCACAACGAGCCCATAAATGGTTAAAGCTTCCATAAAAGCTAGACTAAGCAATAAAGTGCCTCTTATTTTTCCTTCTGCTTCTGGTTGTCTCGCAATACCTTCGACGGCTTGGCCTGCAGCAGTACCTTGACCAACTCCAGGTCCAATAGAAGCAAGCCCTACGGCCAATCCAGCAGCAATAACGGAAGCGGCAGAAATCAGTGGATTCATGATGATAGGTTCCTCGTACCAAAAAAAAATGGTTAATGATACAATCAACCAAGGAATTATTACTTATTTGATCACTAAAAAATATTGAATCGAAGTAACTAAAACTTCGAAAAAAATAATATAGATAGGGATAAACCCTATATAACTAATATATATCTACTATCACATATACATTTGTTTCTTTCATAACGGGAACCGCCCGCATTTTTTATTGAATCAGATTCTAGAATAATTCGTCGAAAGATATACAGGAACTGTGGCTGGACTTATAGACATTACATATAGACATATATCTAGTGTGATCTCCCCTAACCCATCCTTCGTAATATCGTCTATCTTTCCTCTTAGAACTCTTATACATATGTATTTCTTATTTCTATCTATATATGTATATGTTACCGAACCAAGTATATTTTCTTGAACCATGCATTGCCTCAGTCGGGGTAAGCTTAAAAAAAGAAGACTCTTTCGAAAACTAATTAATGATGACCCTCCATGGATTCCCCTATATAAGCCGCGGCTAAAGTTGCAAAAATGAGAGCTTGAATACCGCTTGTAAATAATCCAAGAAACATGACAGGGATAGGAACTACTGAAGGTACTAAAGAAACAAGAACAACAACTACTAATTCATCCGCCAATATATTCCCGAAAAGTCGAAAACTCAGAGATAAAGGTTTTGTGAAATCTTCTAGGATGTTAATTGGTAAAAGGATTGGAGTTGGTTGAATGTATTTTCCAAAATAAGCCAATCCTTTTTTGGTAAGACCCGCATAAAAATATGCCACGGACGTGGGTAAAGCTAAAGCAACAGTAGTATTTATATCATTCGTGGGGGCAGCCAACTCTCCATGAGGTAACTGTATGATTTTCCAAGGTAAAAGAGCTCCAGACCAATTAGAAACAAAAATAAATAAGAACATGGTTCCAATAAAGGGAACCCAAGGCCCATATTCTTCTCCAATCTGAGTTTTGCTCAAGTCTCGAATAAATTCAAGAACATATTCAAAGAAATTCTGCCCGTCGGTCGGAATGGTTTGTGGATTCCGAACAGTTATGATAACTGACCCTAATAAGATAGCAATTACTACCCAAGAAGTGATAAGTACTTGAGCATGAATTTGTAAACCTCCTATTTGCCAATATAAATGTTGGCCTACTTCTACACCTGATATATCGTATAATCCTTTGAGTGTTTTAATGGAACATGGTATAACATTCATATTGCCCTCTGACAGAAATCGAACTTAAAAAAAAAAAAAATTATTTTGATTCAACCATCTCTTTTTCAACTTATCTACTTTCATCATTAATCATATATTAAAAATACCAAGAAATCACATAACATAATATCCCATTTTATCTCTTTTTAAAAATTCAAGACAAGAATAGTAACCAATCTAAGAAATCAAAATAATTAACTAATCTTATTATTCTTAATCATAACATAATCATAATCAACGACTTCTTATATAGTTAGAACGACCCTCACAAATTGCGGATACTAATTTGTTAAGAATCAATCGGATTGAAGCTATAGCGTTATCGTTGGCTGGAATCGAAATATCTGCAAGATCCGGGTCACAATTTGTATCGATTAAACAAATTGTTGGAATTCCAAAAATGACATATTCTCGAAGAGCCGTATATTCTTCTTGCTGATCAACGATGATTACAATATCGGGCAACCCAGTCATATATTTGATCCCACCCAGATATGTTTGCAAAATCGATAATTTTCTCTTCAACATTGCTGCATCTCTTTTAGGGAGACGGTTGAGTTTCCCCATCTTTTGTTCTGCTCTTAAGTCTCTGAACTTATGAAGTCTCGTTTCTGTAGTGGGCCAATTCGTTAACATACCACCGATCCATTTTTTAGTAACATAATGACATCGAGCCCTTATTGCAGCTGAGACTACTAAATCCGCTGCTTTCTTTTTGGTACCAACCATTAAAAAGGTTTTTCCTCGACTTGCTGCATCAAAAACGAAATCACAGGCTTCTGATAAAAAACGAGCAGTTCTAGTAAGATTTGTAATATGAATAACTTTACGCTTTGCAGAAATGTAAGGGGCCATTCTAGGATTCCATTTCTTAGTACCATGACCAAAATGAACTCCCGACTCCATCATCTCTTCCAAATGGATGTTCCAATACCTTCTTGTCATTTTTCCCGCGCTTTCTTTTTAGAAATAAATAATTGTTCCTACGGAACCTTATACCGAGGTTGACCATTGATACATAGTCCAAACCATTCATTTTTTTTTTATTACTTACTAAATTTTTTTACTTACCAAAACTAGAAAGGAAAAAGAAAAAATCTCTGCTTAGGAATTATGAAATCGCGTAAATGAATTTTCTAATGTGTCATGGAAATTCTTTGGGCTACAAGAACAAAAAAATTCTCGATGGTGTAACAAAATATCTCTCATTTCCAACTTGAATACATTTTTATTTTTTATTTCAAAATGAATGTTTTTGTCTTGCCTTGAACGGTGCACTAATTTTTTAAATCCGGTACCGATAGGGATAATTCCCCCCAGAACAACATTTTCTTTCAGACCCTTCAACCAATCAATACGCCCCCGTAGAGCAGCTTTTGCTAAAACTCTAGCAGTTTCTTGAAAACTTGCTTCAGATATGAAGCTTTGAGTATTCAGAGACGCCCTCGTTATTCCTAATAAAATTGCCTGATAACAGATCGCTTCGTCTAAAGCACGCCCTGCTCGTTCTGCTCGCAGCAATCCGATTAATTCTCCAGGCGAAAAAACATTAGACATTCCGTCTTCTGAAACCAACACTTTTGATGTTACTTGTCGTACAATAATCTCTAGATGTCTATTATGGATCTGCACCCCTTGGGATCGATAAACCTTTTGGATCTTATTAACCAAAGAGATATGGCTTTGGGCTATAGTTAGCTCAGCTCCAATTAAGAATCCCCAAGGACTTCCAAGAATTCTTGGTATACGTTCGTTCCAACCTTCAACTCTCCTTTCAAGGTTCATCGATATTGAACCAATCGAACGCACTTCTAAGATTTGCTCCACTTTTGGAAGTCCTTGCGTTATGTCACCAGATCGGGATTTTTCATATATAAATGTAACTAATGTATCTCCTTCAGAAAGGGTTTCTCCGTAATGTCCGTGAACAGTCGCTCCTGGAGTAGCCAAATAGGGCTTAGCTGATCTTATAACTAAGGAATCAACATGAACAATTAAAATTTGACCAGATTTTTTTATGTGTGTTCCATATTTAACTAGACATAGATTTTCACAAATAAATTGTCCAATGCTAATTATTGTGGATGGTTCTTCACAATAATTGTGATGTAAAAAGCACCAATTCAAATGGGATGGATTCAAAATGATGTTATTGCATGGGTTGGGATTATAAATCCTTCTATTTTCATCTATTAAACAGTATTTAAGTACTTCAAGTACTTGGAAAGTCGCTTTCAAATTATCAAGTATCCGATATTTGTTTACCAAGATCTGATTATGAGTTATTAAATAGTAAGCTGAATAAAAGTTCACTATTTTAGATACAATAGTACCCAGGGGACCCAACAAATCCCTAATTAGAATTATGGGATTCAATTCTTTTGCCGTGATGTTATATTTCGAACCATTGAATGGACATGGACCAACTCGAGAACAATTGAATGATGACAAAATTATCAAAGCCTTATTTTGATTCAACAATGTACCAATAGTTGCTTGATGCTGAGTAACTACTGAAATCTTCACTTTAGAAAAAAAAGGGTTGATATTGGTGCAATCTAATCCATTATCGGGAATCAATCCTGAACCCGCCGTATCATACCTTTTTCCGGTATATGAAATACTAGACTTTACTAACTCAATTATTATGAAATTTTGAATCAGATCATTTGCCCTTACCTCAACAAGAGAAGCATGAACTTCTTCTATAGAACCATTTTTTTCTTGGTCCCAATTCAATACTAAGCAAGTCCGAACTAATTGAATACTTGTGTAAAAAATTCCGCGAATTGACTTTCCGTTTCCATAAAGGATATAATTGACAATTCTAAGTTGGACATTATCTTTTTCCTGCAAGAGATCTTGAGTGAAAAGTTTTGCTAAATTTATCCCGTCAGCTATTTCATATGTGATTACGGGCCGAACCAAAACAAAATACTTTTTTTTAATGGGTGTGATTCGTTGGACATAAATCCAATTTTTAAAAATTGTTGATTCCTTAGAATTTTTTTTTTTCATTCCCGGTGGTATTAAAATGCCGCTGTGTCTAGATATCTTATCTGTCTCTCCGGGAAAATGAATATCTCCAGAAAAAATTTGCAGTTCAATACTTTTTTTTTTTCTCTCCACTCGGACTAATCCACCTACTCGGCTTCTTGTATTTGTATTTAAAGCGAGTTGTGTATCTACTTCAATGATACTATTGTTCCGGACCATTAGGTACGAAGATCCGGGTAAGATATGCACCTCTTCAGGAATAAAAAAAAACCGATCCACTTTCATTTTGTATTTTGGGCTCAATTCTTTTGCTCCTCGATACTCAATCAAATCTTCTTTTTTTACGATTGAATCCACCTCTACGGCCCCATATTTAGTAATTCCCGAACTCTTTCTTCTATATTGTGGATCGTCAAAATAAGCAAGAATACTATTTCTATGTAAAATACCATTTGTGGGTATTTCAATCGAAATACCAAAAGAGGGTATTAGTTCTTTCTCTCCTTCTGGATCATATTGTAATGGAATGAGAAATTGATTTCTTCGTCTTTTCGCCAATAAATCAGAATTCTCTTGGAGAATCGAAGGATATATGAAATCCAAATGCCTATTGGAGATGATTTGATCAAGTCTTGAATAGTCAAAAATTTCCCTATCTTTTTTAACAGAAGGATCCAACAATTTATGCCTTACTTGATCATTAGTAATTGAGAAGTCAGAGATATATCTTTCGTCGACAGAAAAAGAATGAACATTTATTTGATCTTGATCTTTGTGGAGTGAAAAAGACACTATACTGGATCCGCACGGACCTCCTGCTAATAGCCATAAATGACTTGTTTTTGGTAATAGATGAACATTACTATATGTATATTCGGGTGCATGGTAGACATTGGTACTCCAGTGCATTTCTCCCTCTGATTCAGAATAAATATGTTTTCGGACCTTCTCTTTAAAATGAAAAGTAGACGTTCCAGTACGAATCTCAGCAATAACTTGTTCAGATTCTACATATTGATCATTTTGAACTAAAATCAAACTTTTGGGGGGAATATTCACACTATGTAGAATATCCCGACTCTCAATAGTTACATACAAGTCTATAGAACATAGAAAAGCGGGATGCCCGTGACGGGTACGTGTGGGATAAACCAAATACTCGTTGAACTTTATTTTCCCGTTAGAAGGAGCTCGTACATGTTCGGCAGTACCACCCGTGAATACTCCACCCGTATGAAAAGTTCTTAATGTTAGTTGAGTCCCTGGTTCCCCAATTGATTGCCCCGCAATAATACCTACAGCTTCCCCCAATTCGACCAGATCGCCGTGAGTGGGACTTCTACCATAACATAATTGACAGATCCAAGATGTATTCCTGCAAGTAAAGGGGGTTCGAATATATATTGGTTGTGCTCGAAAAGTTATGAATCGATTGGCAAGTCCAATCCCAATATCTTGATTTCGAGTGGCAATGCAGCGTATCCCCATATATATATCGTCCGCTAATACACGACCAATTAGGGTTTGGACAAAAATTTTTTCTGTCACCCCGTTTCGAGGACTCACGGAAATACCTCGGGTAGTACCACAATCTGTTCTACGTACAATAATGTGTTGAACTACTTCAACAAGTCTACGCGTGAGGTATCCAGCATCTGATGTTCGTAC